GAACATACCCTGTCTCCACATTGGATCAAGAACAGGGTCAGAAGGATCAAAAACTGCTATTTCATACAGGGCCATCGAACCGGCCCAACCAGCAACCAAAGCTGTATGCATTATATGAACAGAAAGCAACCGTCCGGGATCATTCAATACAACGGTATGAACACGATACCAAGGCAAACCCATGGAAATACCCCTTTATGAAAGAAAAAAGACACTATGTAACTTTATTGCATTGTAAAAGACTATACTATGACTATGTTATGGACCCCCCTATTTAGTTTTAGTAAATTATTTCAACGCAAGGGTTCATATTTGTTCTATTCTGTTGGTAATAATGGAACAATTTTGTTCGTAGGACCAAAGAGAAGCAGATTTATTCTATACTCGATAAGTACCAATACGCAATGGGGAAGTGAATGCCATTTTCTATGAGCGAATGTGCCCATACTTGTTCATCATTAGAGGACACTATTCGTAATAATTTTCCCTTTTTTTCTTGCTTTCTTTATCAAATTTTCATAAATGATGAATAAAATCTTATGAATTGAATAAAATCTGATTAGGATAAAGTACAATATTATAAAGAAAAAGAAAGGCTTTGTTACGTTTCCACATCAAAGTAAAATATAGTACTTAGTTCTTTTTTATTTCATTTAATGCCTATTGGTGTCCCAAAAGTACCTTTTCGAAGTCCTGGAGAGGAAGATGCATCTTGGCTTGACATATAGTGCGACTTGTCAGATATATTTGGTCATATGGGATTTCCCCGTTTTCTCCCCAATCGAGATATCCTCTGTTTCGCCCACGAAAGATTCATTTCATCATCAAAATTTTGGAGCGTGAAGTGCAATTAGATCCGTTTTGGGGGGGATTCGGATTACTATTATCAATTAGAAGAATTTATGGTTGTCTTAGTTGGACTACTACATTGAAGTATCCAGGCTCCGTTAAAAAAAACCAAGTGGTAATATATCTATTTCTATTTTATTTTATATCATAAAGTATTCCTTTTTTTAAAGAAAAATTTTTTTCAAACTATTATGTTAATCAATTGAGTAATATGCATGAATCCGTCAACCTTTTTTACGGAATGCATGAATTGAAAAAAAGGGGGGGATAACAAAAAGAAGTGGTAATGGGAACATTTGTACTATATGTGCAAATCAAAATCGGGCGGATCTTTACCCGGAGTAGAGCATAAACCTAAAAAGATTAAAGAGGCCCATTTAAGAACAAGAAAATGACATCGTGATTTGGATTGGATCTCGATGAAACAATCCATCAATGAGAAGTTAATTGGATAAGTTTAATGAATTCTTTTTTTTTTTTTTTACATTCGTTATAAGGAAAGGAAGACAAACTCATATTTAGTGAAAAAAAATCCTTTTATTATAAGTTAGAAGGAACTTGCTATGAAAAAAGAAAAAGTATTGGAATATACACATTGATTTTTTTTGAACCGTATGCGTTAAAAGGCGCCTGTACGGTTCTTAAGGGATACAATTTGACCCTAATCAACCGACTTTATCGAGAAAGATTACTTTTTTTAGGTCAAGAGGTTGATAGCGAGATCTCAAATCAACTTATTGGTCTTATGATATATCTCAGTATCGAGGATGATACCCAAGAGCTGTATTTATTTATAAACTCTCCTGGCGGATGGGTAATACCGGGAGTGGCTCTTTATGATACTATGCAGTTTGTGCAACCAGATGTACATACAATATGCATGGGATCCGCCGCTTCAATGGGATCTTTTATCCTGGTCGGAGGAGAAATTACCAAACGTCTAGCATTCCCTCACGCTTGGCGCCAATGAGGCTTTTATTTATTTGAGAGAAAAAAGAAGACTATGCCTTCGCCATATGAAATATGAATATGAATATTAAGTAATAATAGCATGGCACTTTGAATTCGATATAAAAAAAATTTTTTGTTTTCACAACATTAGCTTATGTATCGAGAGAGTAATATGATAAAAACGTATTTCCTATTTTCTTATTTTGGAAGTCCAGTTCAGCGTCACAAACTTTTTTCACACCAGAGGTCTCTTAACAATATTTCTATTTATGTTATGGAGCGAAAAAAAATTCTTTTTTCCTTAGTTTATTTATTATTTGATCAAATAAAAAGCAACTTTGGGATTGCTGAATGACAGACAAATCACAGACAAAAAAATATAATAAATATATATAGCAACGGAGCCATCATAGTATTTTTGAATTCCTCCGAAAGGAAGGGTGGTAAGTTGATCATTTACCGATCGGGGTCTGATCGATCCTATTTTTTATTTCTTTGATGGAAGGTAAGGGTCAATTTTATTGTAGAGCCGTATGCAATGCATAATGCCCGTACGGTTGTTCGATTCTATCTTTTTTTCTTGTTATTCTTTTATCTTTCTTTTATCTTCCCCTCATCATGAAAAAGAGAGAAACCTTTTATTATCTTATATCATCAGGGTAATGATCCACCAACCTGCTGGTTCTTTTTTTGAAGTAGCAACGGGAGAATTCATCCTGGAAGTGGGAGAACTGCTGAAACTACGTGAAACCCTGACAAGGGTTTATGTACAAAGAACGGGCAAACCCTTATGGGTTGTATCCGAAGACATGGAAAGAGATGTTTTTATGTCAGCAACAGAGGCCCAAGCTTATGGAATTGTTGATCTTGTGGCGGTTGAATGACAATAACCTGGATTTCGCGTCAATTCTGAAATGAACCCTGCCGAGTTGAATATTATTATTCTATGGAATCTTTTTTATTATTCTATTGAATAAAAGTAATTGATAATCATCCGGTTAGGATCGATCTAAACCAGCCCATTATGTATATGATTCAACATGCCAACGATTAAACAACTTATTAGAAATACAAGACAGCCAATTAGAAATGTCACAAAATCCCCCGCGCTTCGGGGATGCCCTCAGCGCCGAGGAACATGTACTAGGGTGTATGTGCGACTCGTTCAGATCATGAACTAGAACAAAGGAAAGAGAACAATGTTCGAATATCAATGATCAAATAGGATATAACGGAAAAACAAACTAGATTTCCTATCTAAAAATGGATGATATCCCTTTTATTTTGTATGAAATTTATGGTTTCTGTTGGTGTAAATCCACTCACCTCAATTCAAAATGAGAAGCAATTCTCCATTGGTAGCAAATGGTTATCCATTAAGCGGAGGAAATCTTAGTTAACATAGACCCCTCTTGCAAGAACGGACTAACAGGGTCAGTTACCCAGCCAACCTTCATAATTAAATACCGTTACTGTATAGGTAGAGCTTGTTGTGAAAGACCTATTACTGGATAATTCATGGGTAGAGCCGAAGAATGTGAACTATACAAGTTAGCAATAACATTGATTAAATGAAGTAAAGGCTCCGGTGTATAGAGAAGACCTCACCGTTGAAGAAGTAACCATAGAAACGATGGAATCCACTATTTCTTTATCATTACTTTGATTTTTTAATACCTAGTATAGTCAAATTTCGTATTTCGAGGTGAAATGTCTAGAAAAAATCAAAAATTGTGGTTGGGAAGGTTATAGTAGCCAAAGCCATTGGAATTCTTAGTTTATACATTGGAAAAATCAGTTTTGTTATTAATATACTAGGAAAGGGGCAAAAGAATAACTGAAAGAAAGGAAATCTAGGAAATCTATTAGTTATTCGTTAAAGTTTCATTTATTCAATGACCAGAATTAGACGGGGATATATCGCTCGGAGACGTAGAACAAAAATTCGTTTATTTGCATCAAGCTTTCGGGGGGCTCATTCAAGACTTACTCGAACTATTACTCAACAAAAAATAAGAGCTTTGGTTTCGGCTCATCGGGATAGGGATAGGAAAAAAATCCATTTTCGTCGTTTGTGGATCACTCGAATAAATGCAGCAATTCGCGAAAGGGGGGTATGCTATAGTTATAGTAGATTAATAAATGATCTGTACAAGAGACAGTTGCTTCTTAATCGTAAAATACTTGCACAAATAGCTATATCAAATAGGAATTGTCTTTATATGATTTCCAATGAGATTATAAAAGAAGTAAGTTGGAAGGAATCCACCGGTTAAACGGAGTTGCCCGGAGAATGAACTCCGGGAAGGTCGAATAAAAAAGAAAATAAAAATGAATAGAATATGAGAAAATATGAGAAAAGAAAGTAGTCAAAATAAAAATGAATCAACGCGTTCAAAAAAAAAATTTCTTCTTCCCAGATTCTTCTTTTTTTTCTTATGACACGAGAATTCAATCCGGATTCTTGGATTTTGACCACAAAATAGAAATCCGCGTTTGAGTTCGGATGGGGGTTTGAATTCAAGTTAATAAAGAGTAAACCTACCTTTTTCTGCCTCTAAGACTAGTAGTTCTAGTGGTCGACTCAGTTCTTTCAAATTGTTTCTCATTATTAAGAAAAGGTAACAAAGATAAAATACGAGCTTGTTTTATAGCAATAGTAATTAATCGTTGTTGTTTCAAGGTCAATCTATTTACTCGTCTAGATAATATTTTTCCCTGTTCACTAATAAATCGACTAATTAAACTCATGTTTTTATAATCAATTCGATCCCCCGATTGGATCGGGGGCAAACGCTTACGAAAAGATCGCTTGGATTTAAGAAAAGTTCGCTTGGATTTATCCATGGTTTGGTTAGTTTATTTCTTATCCCTAAAATCCTATTTCAGCCGGATCTATAATTAGAATAAATAAATAGGATTTGGTTTGTTTATAATTATTTTTAACTATGTTAAATATGTTATATATATAATGTCATTTTTCCCTTTCCTTGCCTTGTAAGATTAAGATAAGGGCGCAAGTACTCGCTTCAATCTATTTCTTTATCTCCACGTGAATCGTATGTTTGTAACAATATGGACAGAATTTTCGTAACTCCAATCGATTAGGCGTATTGTGCCGGTTCTTTTGAGTAATATATCTGGAAATGCCCGTTGATTCCTTATTAACACCGTTTCGAACACAAGCGGTACATTCCAAAAGAACCGGTATTCGCACATCTTTACCCTTGGCCATGAACCTCCTTTGGATTTTTCATTTACTCAACTCTTCCTCTTTCAATCCGAAACGAAAAAGAAGAAAGGAAGGAAAAAACAAAATAGAATTTGTAACTTGCTATCCTCTTATGCAAGATTTCACTACACTCAATATCGGAAATAAGATAGAAAGATTTCTAAACTTTCAAATCACAGTACAGCATTTTATATTTTATATAAGTATCTTGTATAATACTCTTTCCCTAGAACCACTGTTTGTATTCGACTTCCATAGAATGAAATATTCATTTCATTCCAACCAGAACCCGAGTCTCACAGCTGTTGAATGCACTTTTATTCTTTCTCTTTCCTCCCTTCTTCTAAAAAAGGGAAAAAAGAGAAAAGAGGGGGCTGATATTTAATTGTATCTCTAATATTCTTTATTCCGTCCCGCGCCAATAACTAGAATGGGAACGTCAACGCATCCGGGAAAAAACGATTAATCTCTATCAATAAACCTGCCAAAGAACCGAACCATAGAGTACTTAGTACCGGTGCCACGGAAAGATATGTTTTTAGATCTCGCATTGAAAAACCTCCTTCATTTTTTCATTTTATTGTAATCAATAAGATAATACATATTTAAATGTACAATTATCTAGTAAAAAAGATTTACTTTTTGTTAAATACAGAAAAAACGTCCTTTTCTTCTCCAATATTCCCCAAAAAGACTCAGTTATTTTTCCTTGGGGTTCCGTTCCATATTTCATATAGATAGAAGTCTTTTGCTATTATTATATGTTAAATGAGACCAAAAAGACGAAATGAAAAGAAAAATTCTAGGTTTTAATAGAGGAGATAACGATGTGGAAAACAAGACAGGAATTCTCTACAATGACACTGTAGACCAACGGAAGGGATGTAGCGCAGCTTGGTAGCGCGTTTGTTTTGGGTACAAAATGTCACGGGTTCAAATCCTGTCATCCCTACCTATTACTACTCCTTTGAGCAGTAATGAGGTATTTTTTAAGATCAACTCACAATGGACATATCATATAGAATCTTTCATTCTTATGACACTATATAGTATGCATACAATGACACTATATAGTATGCATACAAGATGTATTGGGGCCAATTCTTTTCTTTTTTCTTTACAGTATTCTCTTTTATGATAAGAAAGCGCTCTTAGTTCAGTTCGGTAGAACGCGGGTCTCCAAAACCCGATGTCGTAGGTTCAAATCCTACAGAGCGTGATTCGGATCTTCTTCGATCGAATTCGGCTGAAACACTAACTGGAACTGGAACAGCAATCTTAATTTGACCTCCTGGATATTAAACAAAGGAGGAGGTCAAAAAAAGGGGGGGATGTTAATTAATCAAAGGTCCAACTGATCGCCACGCCTGTATTGTAAATATGCAGTTACAAATAATCCAGCCAAAGTAATAGGAATTAGACCTAACACGATTCCAAAAAGAAAAACTTCAATCATTTCAATTTGTTTGAAAGGAGAAAAAAGAGGTAATATCTATACCTAAATATTAATCCAAATTACCACGAATCTCAATGACCAAGAATTGGTAATTGACACGATAAGTAACTAGAAATACACAGAAGTTCGCGGAAAGATTTCCTTTTATGAATTGTGCAATTCATTTCAAATAAGTCGTATCTTGCTCAGACCAATAAATAGAGCTGAGGTTATAGTTAAAGCCGTTAGTAGAAAACCGAAATAACTAGTTATTATAGGCATCAAGGAGCTAAATGAAATATGTTATTTTTATACATATGTTTATAAAAAAGCACTTACCTGAGTTTCATTTTTTACAAAATAGGAGAGAAACAAAAATACCAATTGCAAGCTTTTGATTCAAATATCATTATAGACAGCACTAACAAGGATAAAGTCACAGCTTTAGAAAAAGAAATTGATTAATCGTCTGTAACATCTACGCATACCGCGTTTGCAATCAGCGAATGCATTCTTGGATCATTTTTCAATTCAACTAATAAGAATTAGGTCGTGTAATTTCGTTTTAAAACAAAACTCTTTTCGAATCATTATGGAATCAAATTAGAAAATTATTACTATTTTTTTTTATCGAATCTATTTTCAATTTTAGAGCGAACAGTAATCTTATAAAACTTTTACTTTCTTTTTAACTAATTAGATTTCGTAATAGGTTATAATATCTTGCATATAATATCTTGAATGAATGAGAACAAAAAGTGATCACACGATCACTCGAAAAAAAAAAATAGGTGTTTTGGTTCAACTATATTATAAGACTAGTCATTTCTATTCTCTTTTGCTTTAGAAGTTCTAGTTTGTATCTTTCCTATTAGAAATCCGCCTCTTTGTAGTTAGGTCAAAAAAGAACCTTCAGATTTCAGATTTCGATCTAATACAACAATGCATGCATTAGTGATTCCAATTATTTCATTCGTTGTTCTTTTTCGTTTATCGAAGAAAATTTCCTATTATTCCTTGTTACTGGACGACT